ATATCGAACATAATGCATGAAAAGATTTTTGAAGAAGCATGGGATCCTTTGAAAAGAATTACAACATACTACAAGATACTCTATTTTTCCATAGAAATGCATTCGTTCAAGAAAAACTCCAGAAGATGTTGATCGTAAGTAGGAAGACTGTTTACGAAAAAATAGTAAAAGAAATTCGCATTCACATATATAAGAATTATATAAGAAGCCAAAAATCTTCTTTTTTTTTTTTGAAGTAAAAAGACTATTCGAATTAGAATATTCGTGAAAAATTTTTAACAATAAATGCAAAGAAGGAGCATCTTTGATCCAGCATTGAAGGATTTGAACCAAGATTCCCAGATGGATGGGATGGGGTATTAGTATACCTAATACATAATTTAAATGTAAGAATTTGTCCTCTAAAAAAGGAAATATTGAATGAATAGATCGTAAATTCAGATATTTTGGTATTTTTATTTCTTCAGGGGAAGAAACTAATCGCGACGAGAATGGAATTTCCAGAATGACTACAAAACCTTCTGATGCCATTTGAAAAGAAAAATTAGAAGAAAAAGAATTCTTGTGACCACAAAATCCATTTTGGTTAGAATCATTAACCGAAGAAATCAAAGAATTCTGTTGATACATTCGAGTAATTAAACGTTTCACAAGTACTAAACTAGATTTATTGTCATAACCACAAATTTCGACAGGTTCGTAAAAGAGAAGACTATGATCATGAACAAGTGAATAAATATACTCCTTGAGGAGTAGCGGATATAGGAAGTTTTTATAATACATAGTACAATATGGTCAGAACGGTGTATATATACGTTCTATTTTATATTTTTTTTTTTTATTATTATTTTATAATATTATTTTATATTATTATATTATATTATAATTATTATATTATATTATATATAATATATATAATAATGATAATGTATTTAAAAAAAATGTATATATATATATTTTTTTTAATATATTAATATTAAATATATTAATATTAAATTGTGTATTGTGATGTAAAGGTAATGTAAAAAAAAAATATGTAAAAGTAAGAAAAACTAAGTAATATATACTCCGGGGACAGAGAGTCCAATCACCCGATCTTTTTCCGTGTCCTTTCTATCCAATTGACCTATCGTTGTTAATTTAAGATAACTAGAATGACAATAAAACAAAGAAAATAGAAAAAAAAAATAAGGAATAGGAATAAGGGGTGAAAATCTTTTATTTTTGCAACCTGATCGTTCTTTTGACTTTGGAATAAATTTTGTTTATCAATATACTATTTCTTCTACACATCCGTCTCCCATCCATATTCAAGAATATGGAATAATTAGGATTGATTAAAAAAAAAATCAACAGTCTACTCACAATTTACAAGAAAACCTTTTCCCACATCGGGCACTAATCTATTTTTAACGTCTAATTAGTAATTAGATTGGGTAATCATTCAAATAAAGAACATAAACTCGTTGCTTTTTTTTTGCCTTACTCGAATTGGAACCATAAAGCTCTATCCATTTATTAACTAGACCCCTATCAAATCTACTTTACTTTTTACTTATAGTTATATAGTTATACTTTACTGGAATTTCCAAATTTTTATAAAAAAACGGATTATTATGTTCTAATTATTATGTTCTATTAATCTAATTAATATGTTCTATGTATTCTATGTATATAGTATGAAATCTCTTCTTTTCTTTTTCTTTTATTTTCTATTTTATATTATTTATATATATATATCTTTTTCTTTTATTTTCTTTTTCTATTTTCTATATATATATATTTATATTTTAATTTTAGTTAATTTATTTAATTTTAAATTTTATTTTCTATTTATTATTGTAGAATATAGAATTCTATAATAATACTTTTATTCTAATTATTCTAATATCTAATATTTTTAATATTTTTCGAATATTCTTTTTTATTTATTTGTATTTGGACGACATGCTTTTTTTCCCATCCATTACCTTTCAGGATCAGTCGTCGCGGTCTTATAGACTTTACCAATAGTCTGGACGAATTACTTCCTTCATCCAAATGTGTAAAAGATCATAGTCGCACTTAAAAGCCGAGTACTCTACCGTTGAGTTAGCAACCCGAATCAATATGAAAAGTGAAGGAAAGAAACAATAGGGAAGGAATGTAGATAAACAGATTTATATATCCATCATATAATTATATTTGGTCAAGACGCTATTGTCAATATGAATAGACTTTTTATAACAAAAATGTCAAGAAATGAAAAAAGAACTTGTGTTGGTTTATCAGAAGATAAAGATAAATAAAAAATTAGAGTAAAAAAAAGTAAAAGGTAGAGATAGAAAAGAATATTGGGTTTCTTAAAAAAAAAAGACATAATAATATAATAATAAAAGTACAAGAAGCCCTTTGTTTTTTGTCCTTCTATGGAAAAAGACGACTACCCCCCCTCCCCTACAAAGGGGGGTTTTACAATAGAAAAAAGTAAATAAAAGAAGAAGTAAAAATAAGAAATAAGATTAAGTATAATATAGAACAAACTATGAATAATACAAAGATAGGGATTTGTTATCCTACCCCTTTTTATTCATTACTTTTTTTTACTTTTTTTTTTTCTTTCCTTTTTATTTTTATATTTTTATCAAAATCAACTCGAAATTCTTTAAAGAATTTTTCTTTCCTTAAAATATCATGAACAGTTCCTGTAGGTTGAGCACCTTTTTCAAGGAAATATAGAATAACAGGAACATTTAAATAAGTTTGATTCTTTATCGGATCATAAAAACCAACTTTTCGAAGATCTCTTCCTTCTCTTCGGGATCGAACATCAATTGCAACGATTCGATAGATGGCTCATTGGGATAGATGTAGATAAACCCCCCCCCTAGAAACGTATAGGAGGTTTTCTCCTCATACGGCTCGAGCAAAAATGATTTTAACTTTAATCTTTAATTATTTAAAATTATTTAAATTATTTATTTATTTTTTTATTTATATTGTATAAATTGTATAAAAAATTGTATAAATATAAAAGATATGATTTATATATGATATATGAATATATGATATATTATTTATATAATATATATTATCATTATCGTGATAACAAATATGATAACAAATGGATACATTTAGACTATAATTTGAGTATTTTTTCTTCTTCTTTACAGAAAAAAAAAGAAATCTCATTCATACTCATAACTCAAGTTGGGTATTTTTGAAAGAGTTCGAAAGAAAATCCTTAGAATTTCTTGAGCTGTCTCTAACCTCTTTTTTGTCTCCTTTCAGATCTATTTTTTACTCATTCTGATCCAATTGTTGAGACGAGTAAAAATAGCATTTACTTGTTCCGGAATTCGGTTTTCTTTTCTTTGCGCTTTGTGAAATCATTGGGTTTAGACATTACTTCGGTAATTCTTTTCAAAAAGGCAGCAACATACCCCTTTGTTTTTTGTCCTTCTATGGAAAAAGGAAAAAAGAAAAATCATACAAAAGATTGATTCCTTTGTTATACACTTCTGATCAAAGCAGATTGAAAATCTCTACAAATTTGACTTTTAAAATTTCAACTTGTTCAAAATTGAATCTCTCTATTTATATTTTTCTTATTTTTCTATTTATATTTTATTTTAATATTTTTTTTTTTTTTTGAAATTGAAAGTATACTATTAAATTGATAAATTGAAAGTATACTAGTATTCAAAGTATATTTAATATTTACAAAGTTGGTATAACTTATTGATTGTCACTAACCCTAGATTAGTCCTCCGATAAATGAATCAATCATTTTTGCTCGAGCTCCACTATATGCTATACCATTAGTCTTTTTATTTACTAATCCAAGACAAGACAAATGAGATTAGGTTCTTAGCAGAATAAACTATGTCGAGACAAGAGCATCTTCTAGAGAATGAAGATGATGGATGTTAGAATCCACAGCCAATCATATCCTTCAAGTCGCACGTTGCTTTCTACCACATCGTTTCAAACGAAGTTTTACCATAACAATACCATCCCCCCCCCAATTTCATTAGAATTTTGAACCAGTTAATTCAATATGGAATTATGAATAGTCATTGGCTGAAACGATATGATATATAATAATACACAATAAAATTTCTATTTATTCATAGCATAGATAGAAGAATAGATAGATAAGTGTTTATCCTAAAAGGTTTTCACTTCTTAACTTCTTAAATTGATTAAATTGAACTCCATATTCTTTTTTTTTTTCTTTTGCATCTTATTTATCATTTAGTTCAAATGAATAATTTTTAATCAATGTAATGAGTGTTTGAGTACCATATTCCATTTACTTTATGGAATTGATCGAAAGATTCTTGAATCGTAAGTAAAAAAAAAAGTAAAAAGAAAAAAAAGAAGGATATTAATATTAGTATTAGTTTGATTCTTAGAATTCAGAATAAAGGATTAATCGAATTACATTGTATCCAACATGAAAGAAAAAATTTTTCAATTAAATTGAAATAAAGAAGAGTCTTTAGTTTCTGATGAAAACTTTTTGGGACGAAAGGATTCGAACCTCCGAATAACGGGACCAAAACCCATTGCCTTACCACTTGGCCACGTCCCATTTGGATTTATCAGAAAGATAAAGAAAAATAGTTGTTATTCGTCAATAACCAACCAAAATACATATGGAACATTATTACTAGATTACTAGGATTCAATAGATATCTTGATCTAAAATTCAAAGAATTTTTTGATTGTTACAATTGATCATTACATAGAATTCAATTAAGATATTCTATGAAAGTCGAATTCTTTGTATTCTCATTTGATTGGAGAATGCAAGGAAGTTTTTTTGATTGGAGAGAAGTCAAAGAAAAAAAATCTTTGTTATGCTTAATATCTTTAGTTCAATCTGTATCTGTCTTAATTCTACCCTTTATTCAAATTCTAGTAGTCTTTTCTTCACCAAATTACCCGAGGCATATGCCCTTTTCAATCCCATCGTAGACGTTATGCCGGTTATCCCTGTATTCTTTTTTCTCTTAGCCTTTGTTTGGCAAGCTGCTGTAAGTTTTCGATAAAAATGAAATCTCTATTTATGACTTTAAAAGTCATATTGATGATTTTTGCGAAAGATATTATCTTTTTTCATTTTTGAAAAATGAAAAATAATGAAAAAAAAAAATAAGATGAGATAAGTCTGACATTAGGAACTCCCGATTCAAAAAAGCGAAATTGTTCTATCTTCTATTGAATTTAAATAGAAATAAAGGTAGCGATAATTCTTGATCAGCTTAGTTCTTCCTTCGTTCTGACCTTACCTTTATAAGATCCCATAGAATATCTAATTTTAGATATGGCAAAAAATTTTTGGTAACGAAAAAATACAAATCTTATGACATTACAAAGAAATTCATAAAAATAAATTTCAAAAAAGTTTTCTTTTTTCATCTTTAAAAAATCATATAAAAATAGTGTATGTTGTAAAATAGGTGATCTATTCCCTTTTTCAAAAGAAAGATCTTATCTTGGAGATTGTGTAATGTTTACTCTAAAACTATTCGTTTATACAGTAGTAATATTCTTTGTCTCTCTCTTCATCTTCGGATTTTTATCTAATGATCCGGGACGTAATCCTGGGCGTGAGGAATAAAAAAAGAAATGAGATTCGTTTTTTATTTTTCCTTTTTTTCATAGGTAAATATATCAATAAAAAGTAATCGGGTAGGGCGGAGAGAGAGGGATTTGAACCCTCGGTAAACAAGAGTCTACATAGCAGTTCCAATGCTACGCCTTGAACCACTCGGCCATCTCTCCTACAGAATAGAATCTTATTCTTGACCAAAACCCAAACGAATAGTGAGTTTTTCATTTTAATTGTAGTACAGGTATGACCGACCGACGATTTTTTCATAGAAAGTCTTTTCTATTCTAATTTCATATTTATCGACAACAAGGTCTTTCATTAGCTATCCAATAGATCTATTCAAAATAAATGATAAATGAATCGTCCGATGAATTTTTCTATTTCAATTGTATAGCGTAGCATATATATTTTATGCAAACAAAATGGATGGTTACTCTATTTGAAATTTTTTTTTTTTTGAAAATTGGATTTTCTCATGAAATGATTATTCCATTCTTTTTCCTTTTTGAATCAAAATCAAACCAAAAGAGTTAGGAAAATCCATAGGAAAATAAATATAAGTCTTTGGTTATTCAACTTAGATGAAATAGTGATAGGTTCTGGTCATTAGTATATTGCGAAATTGGAATGAGATCTAATCTAATTCAACTATTTCATTTCATCTTTGTGCAAAAAGGGTACAATTTAAGACTCACATTTTTCCAATTAGTCTGGTTTTATGTTATTTCGTACTGTAGAATTCCTTTTTTTTTTTTTATTTTACCCTAAGGAAGGGGAATGAGAAGAATTATAGAATAGATTGCTAATTATGTCTAGATCTCGAATAAATGGAAATTTTATTGATAAGACCTCTTCAATTGTAGCCAATATCTTATTACAAATAATTCCGACAACTTCAGTAGAAAAAAAGGCATTTAGCTATTACAGAGATGGTGCGATTTGATTTTTTTCTTGTTTTTTTTGTCTTGTTTTTTGATCCCTCAGTTCTACGAGAAAAAGAATGGAATTAGGAATAGAAAAAAAAATTAGTGAAAGAAACCTATGCTTGGTGAAGGTGAAGTTTGGAGATAGGGCAATTCCTTCTGTCGTGTATCCTCGATTGATGCAGCCTTAGATGCTTCAATTATCTATTTGAGTATTGAGCGAAAGGGTACATCTATAGGTTCTATTGGGAGTAAATCCTACTTTTTTAGTGCCAGCCAATAGGTAGCATCGAGGAAAAAGCACTACAGCTACAGCTAGGAATCAACAACACAAAAACTTTGTTATAAATTACCCTTTTCCTTATCGGTATCGGGACTAAAAAGAAAAGAATGGTTGGGAAAACAAAGATCCATCTCATTTGTACTTTGGATATCTGTATAACCATCAAAGACTGTTGAAGTGACTAATTCCTGGAAATAGTAAGCATTGAGTACAAAGAAATCGTTAGAGTTATTATTTCTATTTAGCACTAATACAATTGGTGTTAAGAAAAAACCTCTTATGGGAAGGCTGGCTAGAAATTTCTTGTAAAAATATCAGCTCCTGTCAGTTCATAATGAGAATAGTTAAATTTTGATTATTTCTATTAGTACTATGCACAGAAGGGAGGAGCCGTATGAGGTGAAAATCTCACGTACGGTTCTGGAACGGAGATTCATTGAATAGAATGACGACCGTAACGGATGTCGGCTCAATCTGAAGGAAATTATGCAGAAGCTTTACAGAATTATTATGAAGCTACGCGACTAGAAATTGATCCCTATGATCGCAGTTATATACTCTATAACATAGGTCTTATACACACAAGCAACGGAGAGCATACAAAAGCTTTGGAATATTATTTCCGGGCACTAGAACGAAATCCATTTTTACCACAAGCTTTTAATAATATGGCCGTGATCTGTCATTACCTA